TCCTTCATGCCTACTATAACTAGTTATTTCGGTTTTCTACTAGTGGCTTCAACTATAACCTCTGTTTTATTTATTGGTCTAAGCAAGATACGACTTATTTAAAATTAATTGAATGAACAAGCTATAAAAAATCAAAAGAAATCTTTCTGTGGGATTCCATGTATTTTATCGTTCCTTACTGCGTCAATTGCCAATTATTAGTCATTGAGATTTATGGGCAATTTGAATTAATATTTAGGGATAGATATTACCTATTTTTTCCCTTTACAAACAAATTGAAATGATTGAAGTTTCTCTATTTGGAATCGTATTAGGTTTAATTCCTATTACTTTAGCTGGATTATTCGTAACTGCATATTTACAATACAGACGTGGTGATCAGTTGGACCTTTGATTAATTAAATTAATTAAAATTTGGATTATTATTAGTTATTGACCTAACAAGAACGGAATCACGCTCTGTAGGATTTGAACCTACGACATCGGGTTTTGGAGACCCGCGTTCTACCAAACTGAACTAAGAGCGCTTTCTATTTCTTGTCACAATTTTGATTCTTTTTGTAACCGCACTGCATTTTTCATGTATATATATCCTATAATAGTATAATAAATTGAAAGAAAGATAAAGATTATTTATGTCTAATTTCAGTGATCTCAATTGATTCCTCGTTACTGCTCAGAGGAGAAGTAATAGGTAGGGATGACAGGATTTGAACCCGTGACATTTTGTACCCAAAACAAACGCGCTACCAAGCTGCGCTACATCCCTTTCAATTGGTCTACAGTGTCATTGTAGAGAATCCCTGTCTTCTTTTCCATAGTGTTATTTCTTCCGTTGATATACACAATTTATATTGTTATTTGTTCTTTTTTGGCTCATATCATATAACATATTGTATAACATATATTATAATATAATTATAATATAATAAAAGACTTATATACACGAATATGAGACGCTAAAAATAAAATCAATATTTTTCAGCAATGCTCAGGCAGAAAGAGACATTTTTTTCTGTTTTAAGAAAAGAAAGGAAAATCTTATCTACCGAATCATTGTAAATTTCAATTAAAATTAGGGATTACCCGTCCAAATATAAGTGGTCTTTAACTACATATGCATCTGATCATATATGTATTGACGTTATGTATTCCAATAAAGAAGGAGGCGAATTTTCAATGCGAGATCTAAAAACATATCTTTCGGTGGCACCGGTACTAAGTACTTTATGGTTCGCGTCTTTAGCAGGTTTATTGATAGAGATCAATCGTTTATTCCCGGATGTGTTGACATTCCCTTTTTAGAATTAAAAATAAGGAAAGAGAAAGAATAAAAGTGGATTCAATCTCAGCGAAACTTGGATTCGGGCTTAATTTCATAATAGAGTGAGAGCGGGAATGAAATAGGGGTTTCGGGCAACAGTATCTTGTATGATACTTAAATAATATACTGTACATATATTCGAAATATAGTTAGAAATCATTGTATTACTTATTATTTACTATTACTCTATTGATTCCAATGAAATCTTTCATAATTGGATTTCGAGTTAACAACTTCTATTTTTTCTTTGTTCCTTTCTTATTCGCTTCTTCAGATCGAAAAAAAAATGGAAGAGTTGATTGAATCAAAAACCAAAGGAGGTTCATGGCCAAGAGTAAAGATGTCCGAGTCACGGTTATTTTGGAATGTACCAGTTGTGTGCGAAACGGTGTTAATAAAGAATCAACGGGCATTTCCAGATATATTACTCAAAAGAATCGGCACAATACACCTACTCGATTGGAATTGAGAAAATTTTGTCCCTATTGTTACAAACATACGATTCATGGGGAGATAAAGAAATAGATCGAACGAGGTTTGTCACCCTTCCAAGGAACAGGAAAAATAACATAGTATATATATAACATATATTTAATAATCTAAACCAAATCCTATTTCTTAATTCTAATTCATTTTTGATCCAACTGGAATAGAAATAGGATTTTCAGGGATAAGGAATAAACAAACCATGGATAAATCCAAGCGACCTTTTCTTAAATCCAAACGATCTTTTCGTAGGCGTTTGCCCCCGATCCAATCGGGGGATCGAATTGATTATAGAAATATGAGTTTAATTAGTCGGTTTATTAGTGAACAAGGAAAGATATTATCTAGACGAGTGAATAGATTGACCTTGAAACAACAACGATTAATTACTATCGCTATAAAACAAGCTCGTATTTTATCTTTGTTACCTTTTCTTAATAACGAGAAAAAGTTTGAAAGAACCGAGTCGACCGCCAGAACTACTCGTTTTCAAACCAGAAATAAATAGACTTACTCTTCAATCGAATCCGAATTCAAATGCGGATGGCTGTTTTGTTAAAAAAATCCAAGAATCTAGATTTCATTGTCGTAAGAAAAAAGATTCACAGAGTCGGGGAAGAATAAATCTTTTTTTTTGTTCGCTCAGTCTCATTTTGATGACTTTTTATCAATTTTTTATCATACTAATTTTGACTATACCTTCCCGGAGTTTAGTCTCCGGGGAACGTCATTTAAATTTGTTCGGTGGATTCCTTACAATCCCTTTCTTTTATTTTATGATCTCATTGGAAATCATATAAAGACAATGCCTATTTAATATAGCTATTTGTGCAAGTATTTTACGATTAAGAAGTAATTTCCTCTTGTACAGATCATGTATTAATCTACTATAACTATAGGATACCCTACTCTCACGAATTACTGCATTTATCCGAGTAATCCACAAACGACGAAAATCTCTCTTTTGCCTATCTCTATCCCGATGAGCAGAAACCAAAGCTCTTATTTTCTGTTGAGTAATAGTTCGAGTCAGTCTTGAATGAGCCCCCCGAAAGCTTGATGCAAATAAACGAATTTTTGTTCTACGTTTACGAGCTACGTATCCTCGTCTAATTCTGGTCATTGAATAAATAAAACTTTGATGAATAACTAATTGATTGTTTATTTCCGTTCTTTCAGTTATTATTTTCCTCTTTATTGATCGATTGATAACAAAACGGATTCTTCCAATGTATAAAATAAAAATTCCAATGGCTTTTGCTACTATAACCTTCCCGACCACTATTTTTTATTTAGCGGCGAAATGCTTCAAAAAAAAGTAAATTATGAATGGATAAAATAATAGTGGTTCCGTCGTTTCTATGGTTACTTCTTAAACGGTGAGGTCCTCTCTATACACCGGAGCCCCTTCCTTAATCAATATTTATTGGTAACTTGTACAGTTCACATCCTTTGGCTCTACCCATGAATTATTTAGTAATAGGTCTTTCACAACGAGATCTACCTATACAGTAACGGTATTTAATTATGAAATTTAGCTAGGTAGCTGACCCTGTGAGTCCGTTCTTGCAAAAGTGGGAACATCGTTTTTCTGCTTATTTCCCCCGCTTAATGGATAACCCAATGGGGAATTGCTTTTCATCTTAAATTAAATTCAGGTGATTGGATTTGCACCAATGGAAACCATAAATTGCATACACAGGGATATAAGGGATTTTTTTTAGGATAGTGAGTAGAATTCTTCTTATTCACTGGTACTGATCATTGATACTGGAAAAGGGCTTTCCTTTCTTGTCTTGTGTACCAGCTCATGATTTGAACGCGTCACACATACACCCTAGTACATGTTCCTCGGCGCTGAGGACATCCCCGAAGAGCGGGGGATTTCGTGATATTTCTTATTGGCTGTCTTGTGTTTCTAATAAGTTGTTTAATCGTTGGCATGCTGAATCATATACATACTAGGCTGGTTTAGATCGATCCTAACCGGATTATTATCAATTGCTTCTATATTATATTCTACTACTCTAATAATATAGATTATGAAATTTATGAAATATAGATTATTAAACGCGGTAAGAATCAAAAAAAATCACAGATTGACGCGAAATCTTTGCTATTTTCATTCAACCAACCGCTACAAGATCAACAATTCCATGAGCTTGGGCTTCTGTTGCTGACATAAAAACATCCCTTTCCATATCTTCGGATACAATCCATAAGGGTTTGCCCGTTCTTTGTACATAAACCCTTGTGATGGTTTCGCGCAGTTTCAGTAATTCTTCCGCTTCCAGGATAAATTCTCCCGTTTGTGCCTCATAAAAAGAGCTAGCGGGTTGATGGATCATTACCCTGATGATAAATCAATGGTTCCTCTATCTTGCATAATAAGGTGAAAACAAAAGAATAAAAAAAAGATAAATTGAACAACCGTACAGGCATCTTTTGTGCAGTGCATACGGCTCCATAATGGAATTTACTTTGACCTTCCATCGAATTAAAGAGAAAATCTAGGATCTATAAGACCCGGATTGGCAAATGATCCAATTACCACCCTTCCTTTCGGGCAAGTTAAAAAATACTATGATGGTTCCGTTGCTTCATATATTTGGGGCCTCTGTGATTCAGCAATCCCAAAGTTTCTTTTTTTTTTCTACTCTATATCTATACAGTGGGAAAAAAAGTTTGTGACGCTGAAATGGATTCCCGATAGATACGAAACAATAGGAAATACCTTTTATCTCATACTACTCTTTCAATACATAATCTAATGTTTGAAAAAATAATCATAATTTTCTCATATTGAATTCGAAGTGCCATGCTATTATTACTTAATATTCCTGCGAAGGCATAGTCTTTTTTCTCTCAAATTAAAAATAAAAAACTCAATGGCGCCAAGCGTGAGGGAATGCTAGACGTTTGGTAATTTCGCCTCCAACCAGGATAAAAGATCCCATTGAAGCGGCCAACCCCATGCATATTGTATGTACATCTGGTCGTACAAATTGCATGGTATCATAAATAGCTACTCCGGGTATTACCCATCCTCCGGGAGAGTTTAGAAACAAATAGAGATCCTTGGTATCATCCTCTATACTGAGATATACCATAAGACCAATAAGTTGATTAGAGATCTCACTATCAACCTCTTGGCCTAAAAAAAGCAATCTTTCTCGATAAAGTCGGTTGA